GACAGTTAAATTTTACTAAAATAGTTTCATTGGCTCCCGAGGTATTATAATATACTATACGATAAGATTATGATATAGTTGTAGTAGGAAATTGGAAAGAAATAGATTAACATTAATTAGTAGATTGTGTCTCACGCATATACCTTTAAGAATTCCCATCACAAACTAAAAAAAGTAAAAACGAGGAAAACATGTTGATTATATCAAAATTGGAAGGACCCAATAATTTTAATCCATCATGACTAGAGACACTATTGCTGAAATAATAACGTCTATACGAAATGCTGACATGAATAGAAAAAGAATAGTTCGAGTAGCATCTACTAATATTAGCGAAACCATTGCGAAAATCCTTTTACGAGAAGGTTTTATCGAAAACGTGAGGAAACATCAAGAAAGCAACCAATCTTTTTTGGTTTCAACCCTGCGATATCGAAGAAATAGGGAAAGTAGAAACTTTTTAAATTTAAAACGGATCAGTCGACCTGGTCTACGAATTTATTCTAACCATCAACAAATTCCTAGAATTTTAGGTGGAATAGGCATTGTAATTCTTTCGACTTCTCAAGGTATAATGACAGATCGAGAGGCTCGACTAAAAGGAATTGGGGGGGAAATTCTATGTTATATATGGTAATACTTCTTATATCCGAAATTCTATCCGAAACTTCTTTTTTTTTCAAAAAAAAAAAAGAAGAAGAGGAGATTAATCAATTTTTTGAATTACAGGAGGATCTTTTAAAAAATGAGTAAAAAAGAACAAAAAAGAATTTATGAAGGTTTAGTTACCGATTCATTTCCCGATGGTAGGTTCCGGGTTCTTTTAGATAACGACGATAAAGTAGATAACCATAATACAGATATTATTCTAGGTTATATTTCAGGAAATATACGACGTCGTTTGATACGGATATTCCCGGGAGATAGAGTCCAAATTGAAGTAAGTCAATATGATCCCACACGAGGACGTATAATTTATCGACTCCCCGTTAAGAAGCCTTCGAAGAAGTCTTCGGAGAATCTCAACAAGGCTTCAGAGAAGCCCGACAAGGCTTCAGAGAAGCCCGACAAGGCTTCGGAGAATCCCAACAAGGCTTCGGAGAATCCCAACAAGGCTTCAGAGAAGCCCAACAAGGCTTCGAAGAAGCCCAACAAGGCTTCGGAGAATTAGGCGATTTTTCAATCCTAACATTCCTTTGGTAGGAATACAATTCAAGATTCAAAATTTCACTAAACTTTTTTTCTTCCAAGAAGTAGATTCAAAATTACGGTAAGAAATGGCAAATATGAAAATAAGAGCTTCTGTTCGTAAAATTTGTGAAAAATGCCGCCTAATTCGTAGGCGGGGGCGAATTAGACTAATTTGTTCCAACCCCAGGCATAAACAAAGACAGGGATAATCTAAAAGAGACTCTCTAAAAGACCCAATCCAATGTACAAATAAAAAGGGGATCCAGTTTGACAGGAAATGGATATATCCATATATAACTTAATATTTATGAGATGATAAAATATGCCAAAAACTATACGTAGAATTGATTTCCGTACGTATCGACGTATCAGTTCACGTAAGAATACACGTAAACTAGCAAAAGGAATTATTCATATTCAAGCAAGTTTCCATAATACCATTGTGACTGTTACAGATGTAAGAGGTCGAGTGGTTTCTTGGTCCTCTGCCGGTACTTGTGGATTTAGGGGTAGAAGAAGAGGGACCCCTTTTGCTGCGCAAACCGCAGTAGGAAATGCTATTCGTACAGTAGTGGATCATCAAGGTCTGAAACGCGCAAAAGTCATGATAAAAGGGCCCGGTCGCGGAAGAGACGCAGCATTACGAACTATTTATAAAAGCGGTATACGATTAACCTATATACGGGATGTAACCCCTATGCCACATAATGGCTGTCGACCTCCTAAAAAAAGACGTGTGTAAAAATAAAGATTGCAGAAATTTCAACAAAAAGAAACGTTTCAATAATCCAATTAAAGAAGAGAAAAAAACAATTCAATAAACTAATCAACTACTATTACTATGAGTCGAGAAAACAGAAGAGGATTTCCTCGGAGATTACAGTGGAAGTGTGTTGAATCAAGGGTAGACAGTAAGCGTCTTTATTATGGGCGCTTTATCTTGTTTCCACTTAGGAAAGGTGAAGCTGAAACCATAGGTATTGCGATGCGAAGAGCTTTGCTTGGAGAAATAGAAGGAACATGTATCACGTACGCAAAATTTGAGAAAGTAACACACGAATATTCTACCATAGTAGGTATTCAAGAATCCCTCAATGAAATTTTCATGAATTTGAAAGAAATTGTATTGAAAAGCAATCTATATGGAACTTCTGACGCGTTTATTTGTGTAAAAGGTCCTAAAGATGTAACTGCTCATGATATCATCAAACCCCCTTATGTGGAAATCGTTGACAATACACAACATATAGCGAGGTTGACGGAATCCATTAATTTTTGTATGAAATTAAAAATTGAGAAGAGTCGTGGTTATCGGATAAAAAGTCCAACAAAGAACTTTCAAGCTGAAAGTTATCCTATAGATGCTGTATTCATGCCTGTTCGAAATGCCAATTATAGTATCTATTCTTATGGGAAGGGGGATAGCACTGACAAAGAAGAGATACTTTTTTTTGAAATATGGACAAATGGAAGTTTAACTCCTAAAGAAGCACTTCATGAAGCTTCTCGGAAGTTGATTGACTTATTTAGTCTCTTTTTAAATACAGAAGAAGAAAACCTCCATTTAGACGACAATCAACGCAAGATTCATTTACCGCTTTTTACCTTTCATGAAAAATTAGCTAAACAAAGTAAAAAGAAAAAAACTTTCATTTGATTTTGATTGACGAATTAAGATTGCCTCCCAGAATCTCGAATTGCCTTAAAAGATCCAATATATATATACATTATGGGATCTTTTGAATACAATTCCCATCGATCTTATGAAAATAGAAGACTTTCGCATAGAATATTTAATATTTAAAAGAGCTCTAATAATATATACTACTTTAGTATTATATGCTTGATTACTTTAATGAAAACAGAGTTTTTAATCCAACAGATTTTTTCCCGCTTCCCCTCTTATGTATGTTTTTGCATAATAAATTTAATTATATTATAAATAGAAAGGGAAAGTAAAGAAATAAAGGAACAATAAACTCTTCTTTTCTAGAACTTAGAAGAACGCATTGCTCCCTTACTCTTTTTTTATTCGAATTAATTTAAATTAAATAATCAGTTCGAATAATAATCAATTGGATTTTTTATCGACAAAAAATAAGAAACCTTTCCCAGTCTCTTCTTTTTATTTAAGTAACGGAACAAAAAATCAAAAGAAACTCGTTCATTTTTTCTCTTCAATTAAAACAAACAAATAAGAATTCTATAGGGTTAAATAAAAAGTTAAATCAAAATTCGATTGACCACAAAGTCAAAATTCGATTGAGCACAAAGTCAAAATTCAATTGAGCAGAAAGTCAAAATTCAATTGAGCAGAAAGTCAAAATTCTATTCACCACTTAGGAGGAAAACTATGTGGAAATTTTTTGACTATATCCGTGCGGAAATTCGTCTTATGAAGGACCACAATCGTCGTCTAAGGGATATAGTCAACTCTCATTTCGATAATATGGAACTTTTGTTCGACCGTCTCTTGGTTGCTCTCGACGATTGGTTAAATTCTTGTGATCGAAGAGATGACCTCAGAGATTTATTTTCTCGGGATTTATTTTCTCAGAAAGACGACTATTTTCAAGATGAGGAAGAGTCTCGGGATGAGGAAGAGTATGAGGATCAAAGCGAAGAAAGTGATTGGCCAGACATTTTCGAAGATTAATTAATAGTTTTCTTTGAAAGGATCTCGAAGACCCAGGAAAGCACGAAAGACTGAATCTTTCCGAAAATGGATTCCTAAGTGCATAACCGCATGGATAAGCTGACACTAACCCGTCAATTTGAGATCAAAAATGCGAGATTTTCCTCGGACAGTTTAAACAATACAATGGAAATAACATCATTTTTTTAATACGAATGACTAAAAAAAATGACACTTAAACTTCCAAAAGTGGCTCTTATGTCGGAGCCAGAAGTCAAAGAAAGTTAAAACAAAATATGGATGACTAAAAAAAATGCCGGTTAAAGTTAAACTTCCAAATAAACTTCCAAAGAAACCTCCAAAGAAACCAAAGAAACTTCCAAAAGTGCCTCTTATGTCGGAGCCAGAAGACGAAGTCGAAGCCGAAAATGAAAAGGAAGAAGAAGAAGAAATCAAAATACGTTGGATTAACTTACACACCATTCTTTATGAGAGTGGGGTTCTTTTTTTAACCAAAAATATTACTAAGAAAAATGGAAATAGGCTAATAGGTCTTCTTATCCACTTGGCTCTCTATAATCGTACCCGAGATATCTACTTGTTTATAAACTGCGCTACTGGGTCCGCACGAACGGCAGTTGCTGTCTTCGATGCAATCCAAACGGTGCCACCAAAAGTAAATACAGTAGGATGTGGAATGACTGCTGCAGTGGGATCTCTTATCCTCCTTGCAGGAGACATGCGCCTAGGATATCCTCGCGTTAGGGTGATGGTGTATAAACCTAAACCTAAGCGTTATAATTTTAAGAAAGGCACTCTTCGGGGTTTTTTTCATAAACAGGAAATAGTGACGTATATTAATGATGTCATCGACGAGATTTTTGTAGCAAGAACGGGGCAACCTTACGACATTATACAAAAAGACCTGGCGGAGGGACTTTGTATGTCAGCAAAAGAAGCCCAAGATTATGGAATTATTGATCTTATTACGTCGGAATTTAATTTTGATCTTATTTAGAAAGTCGAGATTTTAAACAATCCAACGGAAATGACATTCTTATTATTTTTATTATTTTCAAAATTTTATATAGTTCTATCCGTACAATTGCCGGAAGAATATTTCTATATAGGATGGAGGTATCTCTTTTTTATGAAAGATATGGAAAAATATTTT